TCCCCTTTTCTGATGAATCATATGGTTTTATTATTTCATTGCCCAATAAGGTTATCAAATGAAGTGTAATTACAATTGAAACAATAGAAAAAGAAATATGAGTTAATAGATGCTCTAAAGTTGAAAATATCATAAAAATGAAAAAGGGCGGGGGGGATCCCCTATATTAATTAAGAAAAAGAAATGGGAATTTTTTTTTATTATAGGATCTATTGGATATCTTTTAGAAGATGGCATGCCGCCACTCGGACTCGAACCGAGATGCTCTAGCACTGCTTCCTAAGAGCAGCGTGTCTACCGATTTCACCATAGCGGCTTGCTCGAACTCATAATAGCCTATTTATATTCAATCGTCGAGATCGAGATTGAACAAGTCAATTCAACCAAATCAGTTTTTTTAGTAAAGATTCAATTAGTAAATGATAAAAAAATGAGTTCAAAAGTCAATTTGAAGGTTCATTAGTTTCATTTTATTTCATTTTATTTACTTTTTTTGTCATTCTTTATGGTTTATCTAATTTCATAAATTGAAAAAAAAAAAATTTTTTCAATGAATTGAAAATATGTCTATTTTAGATTACTCCAAATTGACACATTTTTTGTACAAAATAGTGCACAAATTAAGTTCTTTTTTTGATTGGACTGAAAATTGGAGATATCGATATATAGAAAACTCATTACATATCCATATCGTAAATAAATTAACATATAATAAATAAATTAAGAAATAAATAAATATAAATTAAGTAATAAATAAATTAAGAAGTCAGAAAGTTATTCAAAAATTTTTAACACGGAATGAATTAGTTTCAACACGTCATTAATTTGAACTAAAAATCTTATATCTGGCCTTCCCGAAAAACAGAAAAATTTTTCATTCTTGTAATTGTAAAGGTCGATGGGGAAAAGAAGACTCCCCACCACCAAAATTTGAGTGAAAATATACTAAAAAGAAAGAAAAAATTTTGTATTTTTTTCTTGATTCTTCTTTTTTCCGAAAACAGAAGAATTCTTTTCTAAAATGAAGGGTCTATTTCATATTGATTAGAATAGGGACTGCCAATTGTTCATTTTAGATTAACTTTGATATTAACAAATTACTGAGACTTTTTTTTTTTTTTTTTTTTTAGTAAAATCCATTCTGATTATTCCGATATTTTAGGACTTATATTTTAGGACTTATTTGTTTGTCGTACAAAAAAACTTTTTGAATTACCGGTAGAAAGAGATTTCCCTAATGACAAAGCTTTTAACGACGCCCCATATCCTTTCCTTTTCCAAATATTTTTACGAATACGCTTTTTTGATATCGAAGTACGTTTTTTTGGAACTGCCATTTAAAAGTTACTCGTTGTTATAGTTGGATGTGAAAGACATCTATTGTTCAAAACGAATTCTTTTTTCTTATTCATTATCTATATCTATTTTTTGTCTAAATAAGATTCTTTTCATAAAAAAGAAATTTAGATTTAGATATGTCAAAGATCGGTGAAAATTTTATAAAAAATGACTCAAAATAACAAAATTTTGATTCCATACGCTATTAGTAAATCCAAACATTTTGGTTTGGAACTTTTAGTTCTCGTTGTTTATCTCTCAAAGTTATCTCTTTATAATCTACTAAATCAAACTTAATAAAATCAATAAAGAACCTAAAAGACCCTTATTTTACTCATTCTATACTTTATTTACATAGAATAAAATCCCTCAAAGGATTATAAACTTTTGACTGAAAAATTGAGTCTTTTTTTAGTCAAACTTGAGAAAACAATAAACCTTCAATTTGAAAATTTCAACGAGACTATTAATAAATCTGTTAAAGGATACGTGGTTTCATAAAAAATATCTCAGTCATTTTTTATTCTTTATCGATCAAAAAAGTTCATTTTAGATCTATAATCTTCTAAACTTTACTAATAACTTTACTAATAAATTGTTTTGATTGAAAAGCAATCCCATAATGAATTAGTTAATGAGTTGGAATAAACTAACTAAAATCAAGGTTTTTTTTTCATTAGACCGATGCTCTTAGTTAATCATATAATTCATATCAGGATAAAGTACTCTTTTTAGCTTAAATTTAGATCCTTGCTCTATTGTTATTTTACTATTATCAGTATTCGTTTTTATATGTCACTTGGGCATATAAGTTGACCAATTATAACTTCTTTTTTTTTTTTTTGAACGATTTTAAAAAGACTCAGAATAAATACTAATATAAAATGATTCAATAAGTTAGTGCATATCTTGATTTTTTATTAACTTTTTTCGAAATAGGCAAGATCCGGTGAATCGGAAACAATTAATTAAGAATAAAAATTTTTTTTATGGAACAGACATATCAATATGCGTGGATAATACCTTTTCTTCCACTTCCAGTTCCTATGTTAATAGGGCTAGGACTTCTTCTTTTCCCGACGGCAACAAAGAGTCTTCGTCGTATGTGGGCTTTTCAGAGTGTTTTATTGTTAAGTATAGTCATGATTTTTTCTATCAATCT